AACTTATGTTTTGTAATTTCATAATTCAATTTGTCAATTTCGAATTGATTCTTCTTGAATACAAATTACGATAATGTATATTATTCCTCGAATCGTTCGTTGAGAGGTAAAGGATTAAACCCTTTTAAGATAAGAAATAAAGTTTTTGATCGGAATATGAATCAAACGAGGGATCCCTTAACTAGTAAGGGATCCTTAGAACGAATCGCACTTTTACCACTAAACTATACCCGCTCCAATGCGATTATTGTATACAAATGGACCTTTTGTCCAACAAGGGAATCAGAAATAGGATCATATAAAGAATCATGAAAATTAGAGTGTTGACGTGTTTCGTAAGGGGATCTAATGAAATTAAGAAAAGAGGACTCATTTCATTTTTGGATCTTGTTTTGCTAAAGGTGTTTTGACAGCTACATCTCGACAAAACTACTTATACTTAAGCCATAACATAAAAATGAATTGTGCAAGAATCCTTAGTTCCATTCTTCTTTTTTTCTTTTAGATACTTTACCGGAAAAAAAGAAAGAGTAATAAGAAATGACATTCTTATGTTTGATCTTCTTTCAATAACAAGTATTTTTTTTTTCAGATCAAATAAATCATTTTTTATCCAGGATTCATGGGAACAAAAAAGGCCCGGCTAGGTACTGACCTGGCCGGGCTGAAAAACAAGTTTTTTTTCTTTTTAATATTTAATAATCATCTTATTCTAATAAATATTCTAATAAAGAAATAGAATAAAATAAGAGAATCTATATCTATATATATAATATATATAATATAAATATATAATAATATAAATATATAATATAAATAAGAAAATATAAAATATATATATAGAATTCTAATATATATATTAAAATATTCAAATTAAAATAAGAAAATATAAAATATATATATAGAATTCTAATATATATATTAAAATATTCAAATTAAATTATATTTAAATTAAGATTATATAATTAAATTTTATATAATTAAATTCTATATTAATATATTCATATTCAATTTAGAATATAAGAATAGAATTCTATTATTTTCTATTTGAATTAGATTTAAATATTTAAATAGAATATTAGAATCTAATAGATTTCTATTAGAATAAGAATAAAGAATATAAAATAGAAAAATTCAAAGAGAGATAAGATAGAAATATAAAGAAGAACCTTTTTCAATTGGGGAGAGATGGCTGAGTGGACTAAAGCGTCGGATTGCTAATCCGTTGTACGAATTTTTCGTACCGAGGGTTCGAATCCCTCTCTTTCCGTTTCCGTCGATGATTTGGTATTTTATTTCCCCTTTGAATTTATAGAACAGAGCCTCTTTTGTTTCTTTTCTTTGTTTGTTTGATTTATATTAACGATTCACTTTTCTTTTTTATTCTATTTCTTATTCGAATTTAATTATTAATAGTTAAAGATGTAAAATAATAGTTAAAGATGTAAAATAGATAATAAGAATATTTCAAAATCAAGCACAAGCAAGGAAAACACAGAAAACAAAAGAATCATATTTTTTATTCTTCACGTCCCGGATTACGTCCTGGATCGTTAGATAGAAATCCGAAGATGAAAAGAGAAACAAAGAATATCACTACCGTGTAAACAAATAGTTTTAGAGTAAGCATTACAGAATCTCCAAGATCATTAAAAAAAAGAAAGAGAATAGATTCTCCTATACTACACATTATGTTTCTTTTGATACTAAGAAATGCAGTGATTTCGAGAAATAGAAAAAACTTTTCGGAAATTGATTTGTAATTTGTAATAAGAGTCGATTCCTTTATTACTAAAAATTTTCTTTCATATCCATAATTAGATATTGGTGGGGGACTCATAATAGGATTTTTCAATGGAAAAAATGTAAGAATGAGGAAATGAGATGGTCCAGATTTTTCTTGTCTATAAAAAAATTTCCATATTTGAATCGAGGATTCACACTGTAAAACTTATTTGATCTTATAAATTTAAATTGTTAAAATGTTCGAATCTTTTTTTCGAATAAATTATGAATTTTTCTAGGACAGTATTCAAATTAAAGATCTCATCGAAAACTTACAGCAGCTTGCCAAACAAAAGCTAAGAGAAAAAAGAGTACAGGTATTACTGGCATAATATCAACAATTGGATTCAAAAAAGCGTAGGCTTCAGGTAATTTCGCGAAGAAAAAACTATTTGAATAAAGGGCGGAGTTAATACAAATACAGATCAAACTAAAGATATTAAGCATAACAAACATTTTGTTCTTAAAGATAATTGTATTTTTTCTTTTTGTGAGTTATGAGTTAAATTAATTAAAATTAAGTTAATATTCTTATTAATCTATTTTTTTTTATATTCTTAATTTTTTAATATTTTTTTAATATTAATAAATGTAATTTATATTTATTAATTTCGTTTTTTTTTTGTTGTTATTTATTTCATTTATGATTTATTATGATTTATACTATTTATAAATATCTATTATAATAATAAATAAAAAAGAAATCAAAATAATAAAAAAATCGAATCAATTACGAATAAAATGATGAATCAAATAAAAAAAGTAGACCCCAAAAATCCTTCTTTGATTTTAACTTATCCAATTCAAAATCTTTCCATTCTGAAATAAAAAGAAAATAAGATAGAAGAAATCATACTTTCATGCAATATCTTAATTGAATTATATGGAATGATCCAAAATTTCAGTTTAATTCGATATCTAGACATATCAAAATTCTAGCAACAATTTATTCTATAGATATTTAGATATTTGGACTGGAATTGACGAACAACCAATACCAATAATAATGTTTATTAGTGTCGAATAGAAATAGAAATGGGGCGTGGCCAAGCGGTAAGGCAACGGGTTTTGGTCCCGCTATTCGGAGGTTCGAATCCTTCCGTCCCAGAGCATATCCATTCATGATATATATCATATCTGAATACAAATTGTATATCAGAATAAAGATTGCCCTCTTTTGAGAAACCTTGTGTTTAAGAGTATATAATATTGGGTAGAATGTGATTCTTCTTTTTTTTTAATGATTCGTCTCTAAATCGAGTCACTTTGAAGATCTAGATTCAAAAAAGAACTTCTTTTTCTTTGTTTTTTATTAGAATAATAATATATTCTATATTATTCTAATAAAAATAGATTCAAAAATCTATTCCATTTCTATATTCTATATAGATATAAATTAGATATAGAAATAGAAATTCTATATAGAATATAGATATAAAATAGATTCACAAATATATATTAAAACAAATAAGATAATCAAATCAAATATATAATATAGAAAATCTATATTAAATAGTAAATATAAAAAAGAAATTCAATATTAATATTCAATAGAAATAAAATATCCTAATATTCTCTAATTAGAATTATTTTTATTGAATATATTAATTTGAATATGAATTTCAATTTAGACAAATTCTATCTATTTGTCTTTTCTAAGAATAGAAATAAGAATAGAAATTCTATTCCTACAATATCGAGTTAATTTGAATTTTTGTTGATACTTCTTTACTTTAGAAATCTTCCATTCATATAGAAGGATTATTATGTATCGATTGAATCAATGACTATTCATGATTTCATAATTGAATCAATTACATACCGGCTACAAACTATAGGAATGTTATGGTAAAACTTCGTTTGAAACGATGTGGTAAAAAGCAACGTGCGACTTGAAAGACATGATTAGATTAGCTGTGGATTCTTACATCCACCATTTTTATATTATATAGAGATGAGGGTGCTCTTGGCTCGACATCGTTTGTTCTGTTCCACTCGAATTCATTTTTTTGGGGGAGGGAGGAGGGGTTGATGATGGAAATAGTACATGATGAAGCTCGAGTTGATTCATTTCTCAGGGGCAAGTTTCTAGGGTTAGTGAAAATTAATAAGTTAGAACAACTTCGTAAGTATATTTTCGATATAGAAATCGAAAGGATCCAATTCGAGCAAGTTTCAAAAAAAGTCAAATTTGTTGGAATTGGTAAAACTATTTCGATCAAAAGTGGATCTGTGGAAATCAAGCATCTATTTGTATGATTCTTTGATGGAAAGAAAAAAATTGGTATGTTGCTGCCATTTTTGAAACGATTAAAGATCCTCGAAGTAATGTCTAAACCCAATGATTCAAGGAAAAGCTAACGGATCATGGAACAAGTAAATACCATTTTCAATTGTCTCAACAACTATATTAGACTGAAGACGAAAAATAGATTCTAAAGGAGACAGACAAGAAAGGGGGGTAGAGACCGCTCAATAAATGAAATAAAATACCTAACTAAAGGTTTTGTTTTCCTTTGAGTTATTTGAGAGTTATCCAACTTGAGTTATGAGGTTGCGAATACGAGTGATTTTTTTCGGGAAAGAATAAGAAAAAAGTATTTAATTAAAATCATAGTTTAATTGATTTGATGATTTTATGGATCTATTTGACATCATAATTTTATACATAGACATAATCTCTAATTTTCTCGAGCCGTACGAGGAGAAAACTTCTTATACGTTTCTAGGGGGGGTGTATTGTTTATCTATATCTATCCCAATGAGCCGTTTATCGAATCGTTGCAATTGATGTTCGATCCCGAAGAGAGGGGAGAGATCTTCGGAGAGTGGGTTTTTATGATCCGATAAAGAATCAAACCTATTTAAATATTCCTGTTATTCTATATTTCCTTGAAAAAGGCGCTCAACCTACAGGAACTGTTCAGGATATTTCAAAAAAGGCGGGTGTTTTTATGGAACTTTGTCCTAATCAACAAACCAAATTCAATTAATGAAATAAATAAATAAAAAAAAGAGGGTGTGGATGACTTGTATATAGATTTATAGAATCCTTTTCTCTCTTATCCCCCCCCCCCGCTCTCTTGCTCTATTCATACCTAATTTCTTATTTATTATTGCTGCCATAGAATGCTGTTTTCTAGAACTACAAAAATCCATTTTTATTGATATAAATAATATAAAATAAAAAAATGGACAAATGAATAAATGAAGTAATAAATGAGGTAATTGGGTCTATAAATACATTACCCTCAATGAGGTGTTTTTTGTTGGAATTTTCTGAAGAAATAAAAAAAGAGGGGGGTTAGGTTAAGCTTTCTTATTCTATTTATATTATATTGATTGAATTATTAGATTTTTGATTGAATAAACCCGATCTCTATACGCCTTTTTTGTATTTATGTCGATTATTTATGTAGTGTTAATACAACATAATTGCTTAGTTTTTTTATTTACTTTATTTTCTTATTATTGGTATTTATTAAATTGTTATTTAATATTTAAGTTTATGATTTGTTTATTTTCTCCATTGTATTCTTTTTTCAACATTAATATTGACAACCGTGTATCAAACAAATATAATCCGATCGTGAATAAATGGATCTATTTATTCCCCTTCCATAGGATTTTGTTTTTTTTTTACTTCATCAAATGGATGGGTTCGTTGTATTTTCTGTGATATAAACAAGAAAAGAAGTTTTTTTTTCTTTCAATTGGAATTTTCCATTTTAATGGAATATCCTTTTTATTATCCAATTCAATCTTTTTATTTATTTTGATTGCGATTGTATCTACACATCCTATTTTTTTAATTGATTTTATTAGGGTTGCTAACTCAATGGTAGAGTACTCGGCTTTTAAGTGCGACTCAATTTTTTACACATTTCTATGAAGCAATGGATTCGTCCATACCATCGGTAGAGTTTGTAAAACCACGACTGATCCAGAAAGGAATGAATGGAAAAAGCAGCATGTCGTATCAATGGAGAATTCTAAGAATATTTCATTGTTATTGGATCGAGCCCAAATCCTTGTTTGAATTCTTGGCTCGGAACAAAAGAAATTCACCGTTGGGTTGAATTAATAAATGGATAGAGTTTGGCGGCTCCAATTATAGGGAAACAAAAAGCAACGAGCTTTCGTTTTGAATTTGAATGATTACCCCATCTAATTATACGTTAAAAAAATATTAGTACTTGATGCGGGAAAAGCTTTTCCCATGAATGGATTATTGATTTTTGTTATGAGTCCTAACTATTAGCTATTCTCCATTATATTATGGGGTGGCGATAAATGTGTAGAAGAAAGAGTATATTGATAAAGATATTCTTTTTTTTCCAAAATCAAAAGAGCGATTGGGTTGAGAAAATAAAGGATTTATAACTATCTTGTTATCCTAGAACGAACATAAAACAATTAGATGGAAAAAGCGAGTAGAGAGAGTCCGTTGATGAGTCTTACTTGTTTTCTAGGCATCTATTCCATTTTTATTAGAATAGAATACCCTGTTTTGACTGTATCGCACTATGTATCATTTGATAACCCACTAAATCCTCGATCCTTGGCCCAAATCGAATTTCAAAAATGGAGGAATTTCAAGTATATTTAGAACTAGATAGATCTCGCCAACATGACTTCCTATACCCACTTATTTTTCGGGAGTATATTTATGCACTTGCTTATGATCATGGTTTAAATAGCTCCATTTTGTTGGAAAATCTAGGTTATGACAATAAATATAGTTTACTAATTGTAAAACGTTTAATTACTCGAATGTATCAACAGAATCATTTGATTATTTCTGCTAATGATTCTAACAAAAATCCATTTTGGGGGTACAACAAGAATTTGTATTCTCAAATAATATCAGAGGGGTTTGCCGTCAGTGTGGAAATTCCATTTTCCCTACAATTAATCTCTTCCTTAGAGGAGGCAGAAATCGTAAAATCTTATAACTTACGATCAATTCATTCAATATTTCCTTTTTTTGAGGAAAAATTTCCATATTTCAATTATGTGTCAGATGTACGAATACCCTACCCTATCCATCTGGAAATCTTGGTTCAAACCCTTCGATACTGGGTGAAAGATGCCTCTTCTTTTCATTTATTAAGGCTCTTTCTTTATGAGTATTGTAATTGGAATAGTCTTATTACTCAAAAAAAATGGATTTCTACTTTTTCAAAAAGGAATCCAAGATTTTTCCTGTTCCTATATAATTTTTATGTATGTGAATACGAATCTATCTTTCTTTTTCTCCGTAACAAATCTTCTTATTTACGATTAACATCTTCTGGAGTCCTTTTTGAGCGAATCTATTTCTATGCAAAAATCGAACATTTTGTAGAAGTATTTGATAAGGATTTTCCGTCCACCCTATGGTTCTTCAAGGACCCTTTCATTCATTATGTTAGATATCAAGGAAAATCCATTCTGGCTTCAAAGAATACGACCTTTTTGATGAAAAAATGGAAATACTATCTTATCCATTTATGGCAATGTCATTTTTTTGTTTGGTCTCAACCAGGAAAGATCCATATAAACCAATTATCCGAGCATTCATTTTACTTTTTGGGCTATTTTTCAAATGTGCGACTAAATCCTTCAGTGGTACGGAGTCAAATGTTGGAAAATTCATTTATAATAGAGAATGTTATGAAAAAGCTTGATACAATAATTCCAATTATTCCTCTAATTAGATCATTGGCTAAAGCG